GCTTTTAAAAGAAAACAGTCTTCTCCTGGTCTTAGGCTCCAGTACCTCTTGGTGCAACTCCAAGTAAAAGCTGCCTCAGTAGCTTAATACTAAAAGCATTGGTCTTGTAAACCAAAGAATGAAGAATAAACCCTTCCTGAAGCTCAGAACAGAGAGAATTTAACTCCCACAGCTAACCCCCAAAGCTAGCATTCTATTTAAATTATGTCCTGTTTAGATAGCTTATATAAAGCATAGCACTGAAAATGCTAAGATGGACCCTAAAAAGTCCTTTAAACACAAAGGTTTGGTCCTGACCTTGAAGTCAGTTATTACTTAATATACACATGCAAGTATCCGCCCCCCTGTGAGAACGCCCTTTTTAACCCTTATAGGGACAAGGAGCTGGTATCAGGCACAATAATCTGCCCAAGACACCTAGCCACGCCACACCCACAAGGGATCTCAGCAGTGATTAACATTGAGCATTAGCGAAAGCTTGACTCAGTTAAAGTAAAACAGAGCCGGCTAATCTGGTGCCAGCCGCCGCGGTTACACCACGTGGCTCAAATTGACCCCACTTCGGCGTAAAGCGTGATTAAAGTTAAACGCCACTAGAATTAAACTAAAACTAAGCTGTGACACGCTTGTTTACGAGAGACACGAAGACGAAAGTTATTCTATCATAATCAACTTGAACTCACGACAGCTAGGAAACAAACTGGGATTAGATACCCCACTATGCCTAGCCGTAAACTTTTATTTACACCCAATCGCCAGGGAACTACGAGCTAAGCTTAAAACCCAAAGGACTTGACGGTGCCCCATATCCCCCTAGAGGAGCCTGTCCTATAATCGATAATCCACGTTCAACCTCACCATCTTTAGTTAATCAGCCTGTATACCTCCGTCGTCAGCTTACCACGTGAGCGCCAATTAGTGAGCTTAATGTTCTTCACCAATACGTCAGGTCAAGGTGCAGCAAATGAAATGGGAAGAGATGGGCTACACTCTCTATTTTAGAAGAAACGAAAAACTACCTATGAAACCTAGTTAGAAGGCGGATTTAGCAGTAAAAAGGAATCAGCATGTCCATTTTAATCAGGCACTGGGGTGTGTACACACCGCCCGTCACCCTCTTCAAAGCTTCAAGCACAGTCTTTAACAAATTTAAGCACAACAGAAGAGGCAAGTCGTAACATGGTAAGTATACCGGAAGGTGTGCTTGGAAACGAAATATAGCTTAACTAAAGCATCTCGCTTACACCGAGAAAATGTCCATGAAAACCAGACTGTTTCGAGCCAAAAACCTAGCCCAATCCTACACGAATGAACTAAACCAACTTACACCTACGTAATAAACCATTTTATTATTCTAGTAAAGGGGATTGAAAAACTATTGGAGCTATAACACCAGTACCGCAAGGGAACGATGAAATATTTAATGAAACAATCTTAAGCAACAAAAAGTAAAGATAGCATCTTGTACCTTTTGCATCATGGTTTAACTAGTTTAACCAAGCAAAACGAATTTAAGTTTGACCTCCCGAAACTAAGTGAGCTACTTCAGGGCAGTTAAAAGAACGAACCCGTCTCTGTGGCAAAAGAGTGGGAAGACCCTAAAGTAGCGGTGACAGACCTAACGAGCTTAGTGATAGCTGGTTTCTCAAGAAGCGGATCTAAGTCCAACCTGAAACAACAAATAGTCAACATAAACATCAATTTGGTTTCAGCGTAATTCAATTAAGGTACAGCCTATTTGAAACAGGATACAACCTAGACCAGTGGATAAGATCAGCCTAGTGCACAACCAAGTCGGCCTAAAAGCAGCCATCTTTAAAAATGCGTCAAAGCTTAGTTGTTTCACTGCTTAATAACCAAATTCTTATCTTAATCCCCAAACAATACTGAGTAATTCTATATCACTATAGAAAATTTTATGTTAAAACTAGTAACAAGAAGACGAACCCTTCTCTTAAATGCAAGTGTAAATCAGAAAGGATAAGCCACTGATATTTAGCATCTCTGAGTCTATAGTAGCAACCAACCAAGAAAACCCTACTCTTACCTATGTTAACCTAACACAAGAGCATTACAAGAAAGATTAAAAGAAAAAGAAGGAACTCGGCAAATCTTAACCCCGCCTGTTTACCAAAAACATCGCCTCTTGAACCCCATAAGAGGTCCAGCCTGCCCAGTGACCCTGTTCAACGGCCGCGGTATCCTAACCGTGCGAAGGTAGCGTAATCACTTGTTCTTTAAATGTGGACTAGTATGAATGGCATCACGAAGGTTATACTGTCTCCTTTTTCTAATCAGTGAAACTAATCTCCCCGTGAAGAAGCGAGGATAAAAATATAAGACGAGAAGACCCTATGGAGCTTTAAACAAAGTAGCACTCGCCACATAAATGAAAAATTCCAGAATCACCATCTTCCTCAGGCAATCTGACTACACGTTTTTGGTTGGGGTGACCGCGGAGTATAACACAACCTCCATGTTGAAAGAAAGCTTTCTAAACTAAGAGCTACACCTCTAAGTATCAAAAGATTGACATCCATTGACCCAATAAATTTGAACAACGAACCAAGTTACCCTAGGGATAACAGCGCAATCCACTTCAAGAGCTCCTATCGACAAGTGGGTTTACGACCTCGATGTTGGATCAGGGTCTCCCAGTGGTGCAGCCGCTACTAAAGGTTCGTTTGTTCAACGATTAAAACCCTACGTGATCTGAGTTCAGACCGGAGTAATCCAGGTCAGTTTCTATCTATAAATGAGTTTCTTCTAGTACGAAAGGACCGAAGAAACGTGGCCAATATTAACACAAGCCACTGCTACTAAGTTATGACACAAACTTAATAACATCGTAGCCTATAAGCCCACTCTAGACAAGAGTCGTTAACGTAGCAAAACCTGGTATTGCAAAAGACCTAAACCCTTTCCATAGAAGTTCAAATCTTCTCGTTAACTTTGAACCCCCTCCTAATTATCTCCACACTTTGCTATGTCGCGCCAATTCTTTTGGCAGTTGCTTTCCTCACCTTAATTGAACGCAAAGTCTTAGGCTATATACAGCACCGAAAAGGCCCAAACATTGTAGGGCCCGTAGGCCTTCTCCAACCTATTGCGGATGGAGTTAAACTATTTATTAAAGAACCAATTCGACCCTCAACCTCATCCCAGACCCTGTTTCTCCTGGCCCCCGCAATAGCCTTATCTCTAGCCATAATTATCTGAACCCCTATCCCTATACCCGTTTCACTGTCTGATATAAACCTGGGAGTAATATTCCTACTAGCCCTCTCTAGTCTCACTGTTTACTCCATCTTAGGATCGGGTTGAGCCTCAAATTCTAAATACGCCCTCATCGGGGCTTTACGAGCAGTAGCACAAACAATCTCATATGAGGTCACTTTAGCCCTCATCCTTCTCTGCACTATTCTCCTTTCAGGAAACTTTTCTCTTCAGAACTTTAACATCACTCAAGAACCAATGTGACTGCTTATCCCAACTTGACCTTTAGCAATAATATGGTATATCTCAACCCTGGCAGAGACTAATCGAGCCCCATTCGACTTAACTGAGGGTGAATCTGAACTAGTATCTGGGTTCAACGTAGAGTATGCAGGCGGACCATTTGCCTTATTTTTTCTCGCTGAATACGCCAACATTCTAATAATGAACACAATCTCTGCAATCATTTTTTTGGGTTCCTCCACCCTACTCACTCTCTCACTTACCACAACTTCCCTCATGCTAAAATCCGCTATCTTGTCAATGGTCTTTCTTTGAGTACGGGCCTCCTACCCTCGATTCCGATATGACCAGCTAATACACTTAGTTTGAAAAAACTTCCTCCCTCTCACCCTTGCACTAACAATTTGATTTATCTCATTCCCAATCTCACTCTTATTAACCCCACCAATCTCATGGAAACGTGCCTGAAAGCTAAGGGCCTCCTTGATAGGGAGGATCATAGGAGTTCAAACCTCCTCGTTTCCTTAGAAAGATAGGAATCGAACCTATAACTGAGAGATCAAAACCCTCTGTAATTCCGTTTTACCACTTTCTAGTAAAGTCAGCTAAACAAGCTTTTGGGCCCATACCCCAAACATGTTGGTTAAACCCCCTCCTTTACTAATTAACCCCTATGCCCTATCAATAATCATCTCCAGCCTCGCCTTAGGCACCATCTTAACATTATCAAGCTACCACTGAATCTTGGCATGAGTCGGGCTAGAAATTAATACGCTAGCCATTATTCCCATAATAACAAAAACACCTCACCCCCGGGCCATTGAAGCTGCAACAAAGTACTTCTTCACTCAAGCTGCAGCATCAGCCCTCATTTTATTTTCTAGCACCCTTAATGCCTATGTTTTAGGTGAGTGGTCCATCAACACTCCACCCCACCCCGCCTCTGCCATCCTTCTTTCAATTGCTATCGCAATAAAACTTGGAATCGCCCCATTCCACTTTTGACTGCCAGAAGTACTTCAAGGATCAACTCTCCAAACAGGCCTCATTCTCTCAACATGGCAAAAACTGGCCCCAATAGCCCTGCTACTTCAGCTTTCACAGTCTGTAAATCTCAACCTCATACTTGCCCTAGGCTTATTATCAACCATTGTCGGTGGATGAGGAGGCATTAATCAAACCCAAATCCGGAAAGTACTAGCCTTCTCATCCATTGCCCACCTTGGCTGAATAATTACAATTCTAAAAATTTCCCCCCAACTAACTATCCTAAACTTCACCCTTTATATCCTAATAACATCCACGCTATTCCTGACCTTCATAAGCTTAAATACAAAAAACATATATGAGCTATCAACCACCTGATCTAAAACTCCAACTCTTATTGCACTCTCAATACTTTCTCTTCTATCATTAAGTGGACTACCCCCATTGACAGGGTTTTTACCCAAATGACTTATTGCCCAAGAAATGATTAAGCAAAACATAATTATATTTACACTCATCATTCTATTAACCACCCTGCTAAGCCTATTTTTTTATCTACGCTTCACATACTCTATATCACTCACCCTAGCGCCAAACCTATCCTCCTCACACTCACTATGATCTTTTTCACCAAAAACAACCCTAGCCACACCCACAATTTTCTCCCTACTCCTTCTCCCTATAACCCCAACCATTCTGGCTATTATATAGAAACTTAGGATAACCTAGACCAAGAGCCTTCAAAGCCCTAAGTAGAAGTTAAAATCTTCTAGTTTCTGTAAGACTTGCAGGACATTAACCTGCATCTCCTGAGTGCAAATCAGATACTTTTATTAAGCTAAAGCCTTCTAGAAAGGCGGGCCTTGATCCCGCAAAATTTTAGTTAACAGCTAAACGCTCTATCCAGCGAGCTTCGTTCTACTTCTCCCGGTTTCTAAAAACGGGAGAAGCCCCGGCAGAACTGCTTCTGCTTCTCCAGATTTGCAATCTGGCGTGTGACACCCCAGGACCTGGTAAGAGAAGGACTTTAACCTTCCTCGGTGGAGCTACAAGCCACCGCCTATCCCTCGGCCATCTTACCCGTGATAATCACCCGCTGACTGTTTTCAACTAATCATAAAGATATTGGTACCTTATACATAATTTTTGGGGCCTGAGCGGGCATGGTCGGAACTGCTCTAAGTCTTCTTATTCGAGCTGAGCTAAGCCAGCCAGGCTCACTACTCGGCGATGACCAAATTTACAATGTCATTGTCACTGCCCACGCTTTCGTAATAATTTTCTTCGTGGTTATACCCATTCTTATTGGCGGGTTTGGTAACTGACTTGTGCCTCTAATAATTGGAGCCCCTGACATGGCCTTTCCTCGAATAAATAATATAAGCTTTTGACTTCTCCCCCCATCATTCCTGCTTCTCCTTACCTCTGCTGGGGTAGAGGCCGGGGCGGGGACCGGTTGGACCGTCTATCCGCCCTTGGCTGGAAACCTTGCACATGCAGGGCCATCGGTTGACTTAACTATTTTTTCCCTCCACTTAGCAGGGGTGTCATCCATCCTTGGGGCAATTAACTTTATTACCACTACACTAAACATAAAGCCCCCTTCAATAACTCAATATCAGACGCCTCTGTTTGTGTGATCTGTCCTGATTACTGCAGTCCTTCTTCTTCTCTCTCTTCCCGTCCTTGCAGCAGGGATTACAATGCTTCTTACTGACCGAAACTTAAACACAACATTCTTCGACCCTGCTGGAGGGGGAGACCCTATTTTATACCAGCACCTCTTCTGGTTCTTTGGGCACCCTGAGGTTTATATCCTAATTCTCCCCGGGTTTGGTATCATCTCTCACGTAGTAACATTTTACTCAAGCAAAAAAGAGCCGTTCGGGTACATGGGGATGGTGTGGGCAATAATATCAATCGGTCTTCTGGGTTTTATTGTCTGAGCCCACCACATGTTCACAACAGACTTAAATGTAGACACCCGTGCCTACTTCACATCTGCAACCATAATCATCGCGATCCCAACAGGGGTTAAAGTTTTTAGCTGATTAGCTACCATACACGGTGGCGTAATCAAATGAGATGCCCCTATGCTGTGAGCCCTTGGATTTATTTTTCTGTTTACAGTTGGGGGGCTAACCGGCATTATTTTAGCAAACTCGTCCCTGGATATTGTTCTTCACGACACTTACTACGTTGTCGCCCACTTCCACTATGTTCTCTCAATAGGGGCCGTATTTGCTATTATAGCAGGATTCGTTCACTGATTTCCACTCTTTACAGGCTACACCCTTCATGAAACCTGAGCAAAAATTCACTTCGGAGTGATGTTTACTGGGGTAAATCTAACCTTTTTTCCTCAACATTTCTTGGGCCTAGCAGGTATACCTCGACGATATTCTGACTACCCTGACGCATACACCCTGTGGAACACTGTCTCATCAATTGGCTCACTAATCTCTCTAGTAGCCGTTATTATTATAATGTTCATTATCTGAGAAGCTTTCTCATCAAAACGCCTCCTTATCTCTGCAAGCATGACATCAACCAATGTAGAGTGACTCTACGGGTTTCCCCCACTTCATCACACATTTGAAGAAGCTTCTTTTTCCCAAACAAATTAAGCCGAGAAAGGAGGGAATTGAACCCCCATCCTCTGGTTTCAAGCCAGGTACATAACCACTCTGTCACTTTCTTAGGGGGAATTAGTTAAAGTATAACTCTGCCTTGTCAAGACAAAATTACAAGTTAGACCCTTGTATTCCTCTAATGGCACACCCACTTCAACTAGGATTCCAAGATGCAGCATCTCCTATTATAGAGGAGCTCTTACATTTTCATGACCACACGCTAATAGCAGTATTCTTAATTAGCACTCTTGTCCTATACATTATTTCTACTCTAATGAGCACTAAACTATCTAACACAAACACAATCGATGCCCAAGAAATCGAGATGGTCTGGACAATTATGCCAGCTATTATTTTAATTGTTATTGCCCTACCATCACTTCGTATCCTTTACTTGATAGACGAAGTCAGCAACCCAGATGTTACAGTTAAAGCTATTGGCCACCAATGATACTGAAGTTATGAGTATTCAGACTTTAATAACCTCAGCTTTGACTCTTACATAGTTCCAACTAAAGATCTTCTCCCAGGCCAATTTCGTCTTTTAGAAGTCGACAATCGAATGACCACCCCTGTTGGAATAACCACTCGAACCCTGATTACAGCAGAAGACGTCTTACATTCCTGAGCTGTCCCATCATTAGGGGTAAAGCTAGACGCTATTCCAGGACGCCTAAATCAAACATCATTTATTATTTCACGACCCGGTGTGTACTATGGACAATGCTCTGAGATTTGTGGAGCAAATCATAGTTTTATGCCAATTGTCGTTGAATCCCTGCCCATCAAAGAGTTTTTAAACTGATCTTCTGCTTCAGTAGACGCCTCATTAAGAAGCTATAGGAACAGCGACAGCCTTTTAAGCTGTAGACAGGTGACTTCCAACCACCCTTAATGACATGCCACAGCTCGACCCAGCCCCATGATTTTTTATTCTACTTTCTGCTTGAACAGTATTTATTTTACTTTCACCAATAAAAACCTCTAACTACATTAACCTAAATGACCCGACCCCAAAACCCTACAAAGGTCTTAACAAACCATGATCTTGACCGTGACCATAAACTTGTTTAGCCAATTTGCCTCACCTACATTTTTCGGCATCCCATTAATCCTTGTTGCCCTCCTAGTTCCATGATTACTATTCCCAACCCCGTGTAATCGCTGAACTACTAATCGTCTAATTACCATCCAAACATGATTTGTAAAAACCTTCACAAAACAAATTTTTCTTCCCCTAAACTCCCCTGGCCATAAATGGGCCCTAATCCTTACATCACTAATAATTTTTCTTCTGGGGATAAACCTCCTAGGGCTTCTCCCTTACACCTTTACCCCCACCACACAGCTCTCTCTTAATCTTGGATTAGCGGTTCCTTTGTGATTAGCTACCGTAGCTATTGGATTTCGAAATCAACTCACGGCATCTGTAGGCCACTTCCTGCCAGAGGGAACTCCAACCCTTCTCATCCCAGTCTTAATTATCATTGAAACAATCAGCTTATTCATTCGGCCCATAGCCCTCGGAGTTCGACTCACCGCCAATTTAACTGCAGGCCACCTGTTAATCCAGCTTATTTCGACTGCCACCATAGCCTTGCTCTTCTCTAACCCAATTGTGTCCTCACTAACTTTTATTACCCTCCTACTTCTCACAATACTAGAAGTCGCAGTCGCAATGATCCAAGCTTACGTATTTGTTCTTCTTCTGAGCCTATACCTTCAAGAAAACACCTAATGGCACACCAAGCACATGCTTTTCACATAGTAGACCCAAGCCCATGACCACTCACAGGAGCAACAGCCGCATTTATATTAACAACTGGTCTAGCAATATGATTTCACTACGGATCAACCTGAATCTTATTCTTAGGACTTACACTTATACTTCTTACTATATACCAATGATGGCGGGATGTTGTCCGTGAAGGCACATTTCAGGGGCACCATACTATTCCTGTTCAAAAAGGCCTCCGCTATGGAATAATTTTATTTATTACCTCTGAGGTTTTCTTTTTTATTGGGTTCTTTTGAGCATTTTATAACGCCAGCCTAGCACCAACCTTTGAAGTTGGAGAATGCTGACCCCCTGCCGGAATCTCCCCACTTAACCCCTTTGAGGTCCCCTTATTAAACACTGCAGTCCTCCTTGCGTCAGGTGTTACAGTTACTTGAGCCCACCACAGCATCATACAAGGCAACCGTAAAGAAGCTATTCAGTCCTTAGCTCTAACCATTATCCTCGGACTTTACTTCACAGCCCTTCAGGCCATAGAATATTATGAAGCTCCCTTTACAATCGCAGACGGCATTTATGGGTCAACGTTTTTTGTAGCCACAGGGTTTCACGGCCTTCATGTAATTATTGGCTCTTTATTTCTCCTTACCTGCCTCCTACGACAAATTAGCTTTCACTTCACTGCTCAACACCACTTTGGATTTGAAGCAGCCGCATGATATTGACATTTTGTTGATGTAGTCTGACTTTTCTTATATGTCTCAATTTACTGATGAGGCTCATATTTTCTTAGTATAATTAGTACTAATGACTTCCAATCATTAAGCCTTGGTTAACCCCAAGAGAAAATAATGCCCCTATTTGTCCTCCTCACCATAACAATTGTACTAGTTCTGGCCACTGTTAGCTTCTGACTACCAACTATCAGTCCCGACTCAGAAAAACTCTCACCCTATGAATGCGGCTTCGACCCGTTGGGGTCTGCCCGGCTCCCATATTCCATACGGTTTTTTCTAGTAGCCATCCTCTTTCTGCTATTTGACTTAGAAATCGCCCTCCTCCTCCCAACCCCATGAGCAGCACAACTGCCCTATCCAACCTTATCTATCTTCTGATCATCAATTATTCTTATTTTGCTAACCTTGGGCTTTGTATACGAATGACTTCAAGGGGGCCTAGAATGAGCTGAATGAGGAGTTAGTCTAAAAAAGACAGCTGATTTCGGCTCAGCAAATTATGGTTTAACCCCATAGCGCCTTCATGATTATAAACGAATCCTGACTACTCTCTTCTACATTTATGCTGAGCCTTTTTGGCTTATCATTTCACCGAGCACACTTACTCTCAGCTTTGCTCTGCCTTGAGGGCATAATACTCTCAATTTTTATTGGCCTAAGCCTGTGAGCCCTTAAATTTACCCTAATCACCCCCCTGATGTACCCAATCGTCATGTTAACAATATCTGCATGCGAAGCAGGCCTTGGCCTCTCCCTTATAATTGCCACTGCCCGGTCACACGGGTCAGACAATTTAAACACCCTAAACCTACTGCAATGCTAATAATCTCTATTCCGCTGGCCACCCTCCTTTTTTCAGTCTGACTGACTCCTTCAAAGCGGTTGTGAGAAGTTATTACAACCCAATCCTTAATCATTGCCGTTATGTCTACGACCTGGCTCATGGCTCAAGGAACATACCCATTTTTAAACAATTATTTTTTTATTGATGAAATCTCTTCACCTCTTCTGGTTTTAACATGCTGACTCACAGCCCCAACCCTCCTTGCTAGCCAAAGTAAACTATCTAAAGAACCCCTCCCACGACAACGAACGTACATTTTTACTATTATTATACTTCAAATCACTACCCTGCTAGCGTTCCTGGCCGATAACATAATCTTATTCTTTATTATATTTGAAGCTACAATAATCCCTACCTTAATTGTCATCACCCGATGGGGCGCCCAAAAAGAACGAATATTAGCCGGAACCTACTTAATCTTCTACACCCTGTTTGGCTCCATAGCCCTCCTCACAGCAATATTGTACTTTCACGAAACTTTTGGGACAATATCAATTTCACTAATGAAGTCTTTTTTTGTCAGTAATACTCTAACATCCCTCTCATTAGCATGATGAGCCGCCTGTCTCATTGCCTTTTTAGTAAAAATACCCCTATACGGTGTTCACCTTTGACTCCCAAAAGCGCATGTCGAAGCCCCTATCGCAGGGTCTATAATTTTAGCTGGAACCCTTCTGAAACTCGGTGGCTATGGAATCTTACGAATCAACATCTTTATCAATGACTCATTTCTTCCTCTGGCTATGCCACTAATTGTATTCTCATTACTTGGTGTTTTACTCTCAGCCGTCTTATGCTCCCGCCAAACAGACCTAAAATCCCTAATCGCCTTCTCCTCAGTTAGCCACATGGGCCTAGTGATCGCCGCATCCGTAATAAAAACGGAGTGAAGTATTGCTGGCTCAATAGTCCTAATAGTATCCCACGGCCTTGTCTCCTCAGCCCTATTCTGCCTAGCTAACACCTCTTATGAACGAACTAACACACGAACCCTAATTCTCCTCCAGGGAACCCAAATTATCTTCCCACTAGCAGCAGCCTGGTGACTATTGGCCGCCCTTATAAACCTAGCTCTTCCCCCCTCCCCCAACTTTATTGGAGAGCTGTCAATCTTAACTTCATTATTTCAATGATCAAACCTAACACTTGTCATAACAGGTTTGGGAATTATTTTTACAACAGCCTATTCACTATATATGTTTTGAGCCTCACAACGAGAACACCTCCCATCACACTTAAACTTCTTCCCACCAATGCAGACCCGAGAACACATCTTGCTTGCCCTGCATATCTTGCCCGCTCTTCTTTTAATGTTAAAGCCCACCTTAATGTTTTAAGTGAACATAGTTTATAAAAAATTCTAGTCTGTGACCCTAGAGAAGGGAGTTAACAGCTCCCTGTTCACCGAGCCTGACTGGGCTAACGAGAACTGCTAATTACTCGCCACTATGGTTCAATTCCATAGCTAGCTCGCCCCGCTAATGTTAAAATAACCCTTTAACGTCTGCCATGAGTTTTCCAGTAATCACACTTACATCCTACTTAGTCAGCATGTTACTTCTAATCACCCCTCTATTCAACCCAAACTCACCGGACTTACACTTTAAAACAAAAACCGCCATCAAGACGGCCTTCTTTATCTCAGTAATCCCAGCCGTTTTATTCATCAACGAAAGCTCTCAATCTGCCATAATTTCATGAAAATGATTCAACATTTTAACTACCCCACTCAACCTGACAATTCAACTTGACCAATACTCAATCCTCTTTATTCCAATTGCACTGATAGTGTCATGAAGCATCATTGAGTACTCTCTCTGATACATGCACGACGACATTAAAATCCAACTCTTTTTTAAATACCTACTCATCTTCCTACTTGCCATAATGCTTCTCGTATCAGCCGGGAACTTACTTATACTATTTATTGGGTGGGAAGGCGTAGGCATTATATCCTACCTCTTAATTGGATGATACTTCACACGAAGTAATGCAGGAGCAGCCGCCCTTCAAGCAGTACTATACAACCGAATTGGAGACATTGGCTTCCTATTCACCATATTTTGACTAATCTCAACCTACGATTCAATTGACCTAAATTTTATCTTCTCAATAAATAACACCACACCCCTCCTCCTAGCCTTTATTATTGCTGCCGCTAGCAAATCGGCTCAATTTGGCCTTCACCCATGACTTGCCTCAGCAATAGAGGGCCCCACCCCAGTGTCAGCCTTATTACACTCTAGCACCATGGTAGTAGCGGGGGTGTTTCTGCTTATTCGTATTCACCCAATAATCAAAGACAATCAAACCGCTTTGACAGCCTGTTTGTGTCTAGGGGCAATCTCAACTGCATTTGCAGCCACATGCGCCCTTACTCAAAATGATATTAAAAAAATTATTGCTTTTTCAACATCCAGCCAGCTGGGCCTCATGGTGGTCGCAATTGGCCTTAATATACCCCATCTAGCATTTTTTCACATTTGCACACACGCCTTTTTCAAGGCAATGCTCTTCTTATGCTCGGGTTCCATTATTCACAACTTAAATGATGAACAAGACATTCGAAAAATGGGGGGCTTACAAAAAACCCTACCTTTTACAACAACATGTGTTACAGTCGGAAGTTTAGCCCTTATAGGAACCCCATACCTTGCAGGATTTTTCTCAAAAGACGCGATTATTGAAGCAATTAACACCTCTAACGTAAACGCATGAGCTTTAACACTAACTATTATTGCCACCTCATTCACGGCTGTTTATAGCCTACGAGTAATCTTTTTTGCATCATTGCAGCACCCACGCTTCCCCTCAGTCTCTTCAATTAACGAAAACAACCCCACTATTATTAACCCTATTAAACGACTCGCTTTCGGTAGCATCATTGCCGGCCTTTTATTAAACCAAGTCATCATCCCATCCTCACCAGTTACTTTAACAATGCCCACCCACTTAAAAACCTCCGCAATACTGGTAACAGCCCTCGGATTCCTCATTGCTTTAGACCTAGCAAACATTTCTTGAACAAAATCCCCTAAATTAACAAACACTACTAAGTCAATCAACACTTCCTTTTACCCCACTATCACTCACCGCCTCCTCCCCTCATACACAATAAACCTAAGCCTGCGAATTTCGTCCCACTTAATTGACACCCTCTGACTAGAGAAAATTGGACCAAAAGGCTTAGCAGAACTCCAACTGCCCCCAATTATAAAAAATCAAGAAATCCAACGAGGGCTAATTAAGGTATATCTCTCCATCTTTATCTTTACCACTATCCTCTGTCTAATTGTCTTACAGCTCGTAAGACACCACTGTAATGGCCCCGAACCACTTCTAAAACTGCAAACAGCGTTAACAACAACGCCCACCCCACCACCACTAACACCCCACCGCCTCAAAAAAACATTGTCGCCACACCAAATCAATCCCCCAGGTAGGTCTCTACCCCACCCCCTGCCACCACCCCCTCACTTACACCCCCAACCACCCACCAACCCCCCAACAAGAAAACATAGGCAATGATGTACGATCAAACAACCCCTCCCCCTCAAGCCTCTGGATAAGGCTCGGCCACCAAAGCTGCCGAGTAAGCAAAAACTACCATTATTCCCCCTAAATAGACCAGAAACAGAACTAAGCACAAAAAAGAAATACCACCATCCATTAAGATCAAGCACCCAGCCCCAGGCTGAGCTACTAACCCAAGCGCAACATAATAAGGAGACGGATTAGAAGCCACGGCTAATAATCCAACAATTAACCCAAGCTCAAATAAACCAGTCATAGTTCCTACAAGGACTTTAACCTAGACTCACAGTCTGAAAAACTGTTGTTGTATTCAACTATAAGAACACTAATGGCCCCTGTACTTCGCAAAACCCATCCACTAATAAAAATTATCAACAACTCATTCATTGACCTGCCTGCACCAGTAAACTTATCTTCATTATGAAACTTTGGTTCCCTGCTGGGAGTCTGCCTTATCGCTCAAATTGCGACAGGGCTATTCTTAGCAATGCACTACACCGCTGACACATCAATAGCTTTTTCATCCGTAGCCCACATCTGCCGAGACGTAAACAACGGCTGACTCCTACGAAACCTACATGCCAACGGGGCTTCATTCTTCTTTATCTGCATCTACCTTCACATCGGACGAGGCATATACTACGGCTCATTCCTCTTTAAAGAGACCTGAAACATTGGTGTAATTCTCCTATTTTTAGTAATGGCCACAGCTTTTGTCGGCTATGTTCTCCCGTGAGGACAGATATCCTTCTGAGGGGCGACCGTAATTACCAACCTTCTTTCCGCTGCCCCATATATTGGGACCGAACTAGTTCAGTGAATCTGGGGCGGGTTTTCAGTAGACAACGCAACCCTCACACGATTTTTCACCTTCCACTTCATTCTCCCATTTATTATTGCGGGGGCCTCGATACTTCACCTCCTCTTTCTTCACCAAACAGGATCCTCAAACCCAACAGGCCTCAACTCTAACTTTGACAAAATCCCATTTCATGCCTACTACTCATACAAGGACGCCTTCGGCTTCGCACTAGTATTAGCCTTCCTAGCCCTACTATCCACCTTCGCTCCAAACCTTCTGGGCGACCCAGACAACTTTACACCAGCTAACCCCCTAGTAACTCCCCCCCATATCAAACCAGAATGATACTTTCTATTTGCCTACGCTATCCTTCGCTCCATCCCGAATAAACTGGGCGGAGTATTAGCCCTACTATTTTCGATCATAATTCTCTTTTTAATACCACTCCTCCACACCTCTAAACAGCGAGCCCTAATATTTCGACCACTAGCCAAACTTTTCTTCTGAACACTGGTTGCCAATACACTAATTTTAACCTGGATCGGAGGGCAGCCAGTAGAAGACCCATACATTATGATCGGACAACTAGCCTCTATCTCTTACTTCGCTATTTTCATTGTCTTCATTCCCCTCTTAGGGCTCACAGAAAACAACCTTGCACGCCTTAACAGACGCCCCATTCATTCACGGAGGTTGCTGTCAGCAACATCTCCTTAAATACTAAAAACACAATTTTTATAGTGCGTAGGACATATTATGCATGTATAACAGACATACTATGTATATAGAGCATACACCGTATTTCCCCATGCTTACCTTTTCCAATATTTAAAGAATTTTTCCCCAATAGATTATTTATAAAATATTAATGATACAACCCCATGCATTTTAATTTTGTCCTTATATTTTTAACATTAATCTATTTTCAACCTTATATTAATCATTAACACTAAAATTTAAAGTGCGTAGGACATATTATGTATGTATAATAGACATACTATGTATATAGAGCATACACCGTATTTCCCCATGCTTATCTTTACCAAAGATCAAGTTTATATCTCCCCATATGAATACTCACATAAAATGATGAACAAATATTTCTTAAGTCATAAACACATACGTTTCACGAAGAAGGATTAGAAATTAATGAATAAAGACTATACTCGTCAATCGAGCCTTCCCTTGAATTAAGAGTACGAATATTAAAATTTAACAAATTTAAACTCAAGTATACTCCATATCTAATACATGCTTAATGACATACCATCTATAACTATTGTACAATCTCAGCCATTTAAACCATTGGATATAGGAACCAATAGATCTGCTTTATTCAACTAACTATACATAAACAATCTAAATATCTTCAACCCAATTCCAATTAACTCATGTATTTGAAATTTTGAACTGGACCTTAACATCCTAGTCAATACGAATAATACTTATAACTGAACTTGAATAATAAAAATCCATGGTCAATCTCATTAAAACATAATAATAAACAGCACTAAAATTGACTACAACATGAATATTCTCGTCCCACTCTCTAAATACTCAACATCAAGCTGGTGTTTAACAACTATCGTACCTTAATGTGGCCTCAGTGAAATCAAGGACTTGGTAGATCTCAACCTCCAATGGACCTACCACAAGAGTGACAGTAATCCCGCTTCAGAAGGCATCTGACGGAACTGAATCTATGGACTTATATAGCTTAATCGGTCTCACAGTGAAATCTAAAGAGCCTCCCTCCTTATGAGGTCTGGTACCTTAAAGACCTTAACCTGGCCTTACTTGAAACTGTTGCGCATTAGTGGTTTTATATATAGGAACTTTCACCTTGCATCTCACAGTGGGGTAATGGCACATTAACAAGATGGTCCCACTTAATGCAAGCGTGATTGATCTAGCATAAAAAGTAGGTTAGCATGTAGTGAATGTTTATTAGACATAATTAATTTTTGCCGGCTCAAAATTTTTCATAATTTTATTTTCCCCCCCCCAATTTTTAATTTTTTTTCTCTAAACGAATAAATTATTGAGCTTAAAACACCGTTTTGAGGGGGCCTGCGGGGCGCCTTTTATACCCCGCAGGTTTTTTGACAACCCCCCCCCTCCCCCCCCACAGGCCAAACCACTAGTTTTCTTTTGTAACCCCCCGGAACCAAAAGTACTTAGTGATCCTTACACCCGCAGGTTTTTTGACAACCCCCCCCCTCCCCCCCCACAGGCCAAACCACTAGTTTTCTTTTGTAACCCCCCGGAACCAAAAGTACTTAGTGATCCTTACACCCGCAGGTTTTTTGACAACCCCCCCCCTCCCCCCCCACAGGCCAAACCACTAGTTTTCTTTTGTAACCCCCCGGAACCAAAAGTACTTAGTGATCCTTACACCCGCAGGTTTTTTGACACCCCCCCCCCCCCTCCATTTTATGCACCCTTATCAGAGCCTTTCTTGATCCTAAAATTTATATATATATATATATAAAAAAATTATGTTTACCTGTTAAACACCCTCTATGAGCTATTAAGATAGCTTTTTCCCCCTTATTACCCTGCGTAACATAAACTTAAATGTACGTATATATATATATATATAATTTACAATATTGACATACAACAGACCTATAAAAGCAT